TAACCAGCCCGCAATGAATAGGGAAGGTATAGTAATGCTATGAATGACCCAGTATCGAATACTGGTAATAATATCAGCAAAAGAACGTTCTCCTGTGCTTCCAGACATACTGAACTCCAGATATTCTCGTAGGGAATCGATTCTGTAAAAGATTAATCAGTAAATTAAAATTCACTGAGATTTAATCTTTGTGAGATCGTCAATAAAGTACCAAGGGTATTTTTAGAGTCTACCGAATCAGTATAGCTATCCTTCTTCTGACACAGCAACGCAATTTGAATTAGTATATAAATGAGGTGTTAGATAATTTATTTTTTTCATTTCTTTAACTAATTACAAAGATAATGGGTTTTTCACTATATTTTCTATATAATCTCGAAAGAAAAAAATCTAAAACCTATAAAGGAAACGATAATAGAAATAGCTAATTACAAGTTTTAAAAATCTAGTTATCTTTTCAAGTCTAGTTAAAATAAATAAATAAATACTTTTTTTTTTATGATTAATTTCTTAAAGAGTTTTTCAATGAATAAGTTACGTGAATTCTGAATCCTGAGATGGTGCAGATGCCAAAGACGATGAATTGCGTTCTTTTTCTCTATTTTTGTTCATACCACCTATAATGATTGATAATTCACAAATTTTCAATTGAATTTTTTGATTCTTGTAACTAGTTTTTTTTCTATCTCTATCTCTTAAAAATATTTTTAATTGAAACTTAGGGAAGTACTTTAGAAACATATGTATAAAAAAACATATTTTATTGAGTCCCTTCATGCCTACTATAACTAGTTATTTCGGTTTTCTATTAGCAGCTTTAACTATAACCTCGGTTCTGTTTATTGGTCTAAGCAAAATACGACTTATTTGAAATAAATTGAATGAATATTTTTTAATAAAAAATAAAAAGGAGTTCTGTGGATTTCATATATTCGAGAGTTCCCTACCGGGTTTTTTAGTCATTGAGATTCATCGGCAATACAATACAGATTAAGAGCTAGGAATAGCTAGTACCTCTCTTTTCTCCCTTTAAAAAAATAAAATAAAATTGAAATGATTGAAGTTTTTTTATTTGGAATCGTCTTAGGTCTAATTCCTATTACTTTGGCTGGATTATTCGTAACTGCTTATTTACAATACAGGCGTGGTGATCAGTTGGACTTTTGATTAATTAACATCTCTTTTTTTACTGACCTCCTTCTTTCTTTCATATGCGGGAGGTCTAATTCAGATTGTTGCTAAATTATTTGCGAACAGTGGAATTTTGACACAATCTAATAAACCAGAATGAAATCACGCTCTGTAGGATTTGAACCTACGACATTGGGTTTTGGAGACCCACGTTCTACCGAACTGAACTAAGAGCGCTTTTCTTGTTTTTTTTCTAAAAAACGAAAAGGCTATAAAGAGGACATTCTTTAACCCGAATAGCTTTTGTACGTATATACTATATCATAGTATATCATAAATTTCAGAATTATATGTATGTCCAATTTTATTAAAAAAAGATAGATCTAAAATAGATCCCTCGTTACTGCTCTTCTGAGCAGTAATAGGTAGGGATGACAGGATTTGAACCCGTGACATTTTGTACCCAAAACAAACGCGCTACCAAGCTGCGCTACATCCCTTTCAATTGGTTTACAGTGTCATTGTAGAGAATTCCTGCCTTGTTTTCCACATCCTTCTTATTTTTTATTGGTATATAAAATTAATTTATTATTTTTTTGTCTCATATAAGATAACAAACATATAATTAAAAATTTACTTTTTTTACGAAAATTCTATCAATTGAAATTTTATATAAAAGGCGTTTCCATTTGAAAATGGAATCTATAAGATCGTTCTAGTAGACAATATTTCAATTATAATTTTAATTTAAAATGGGGGGGTTACGTATACAAGAACTTCGTAACTACATGTACATCTGTAGTTATATATATTACTATATATAATGTAATACAATAAAGAAGAAAGAAGGAGGATTTCAAATGCGAGATCTAAAAACATATCTTTCCGTAGCGCCGGTACTAAGTACTCTATGGTTCGTTTCATTAGCAGGTTTATTAATAGAGATTAATCGTTTATTTCCAGATGCATTAACATTTCCCTTTTTGTAATTATAGTTATTAACATCAGAAGGGGTGAAAAAATTTAAAGATACAATCAACGATCTGGGACTAATTATCCCCCACCTTTTTTTCTAATTTTTTTTAGAATCAATTAGAAAAAGGTGGGTTCAGGATTTTTTAATAGAACGAAAAAAAGGTGTTGCTAGGGAAATAGTATCCTACGAGATACTTAAAAAAATACTGTACAAAGATTTTAAATATAGTTTTCAAAAAATCATTGTATTGCTTATTATGTTATTTTTTTTATTACTAAATAATATAATATTCATTGCAACAAAATATTTCCGAATTTTTTTTTAGTTAACAGCTTCTATTTTTTTGGTTCTTTCTGGATCCTAAAATTAAAATAGAAGATTGGGGTGAATCATAAATCCAAAGGAGGTTTCATGGCCAAGGGTAAAGATGTTCGAGTAACAATTATTTTGGAATGTACCTGTTGTGTTAGAAATGATATTAAGAAAGAATCGGCGGGAATTTCCAGATATATTACTCAAAAGAATCGGCATAACACCCCTAGTCGATTGGAATTGAGAAAATTCTGTCCCTATTGTTATAAACATACAATTCACGGGGAAATAAAGAAATAGATAAAATTTATGTATGTCAACTGTTATTTTAAGAACAGGAATAATGATAGTATCTATATATATATGTAATATATATATAAATAAACAAATAAATCAATAGAAATAAATCTAATCCTATATTCTTAATGCTATATAGAAACTCTATCCTATAATAGAATAGAAATTGTTTTTATTTTGATCCGATCAAAAAAGGATTTTAGAGATAAGGAATAAAAAAATTATGAATAAATCTAAGCGACTTTTTACTAAATCCAAGCGATCTTTTCGTAGGCGTTTGCCCCCGATCCAATCGGGGGATCGAATTGATTATAGAAACATGAGTTTAATTAGTCGATTTATTAGTGAACAAGGAAAAATATTATCTAGACGGGTGAATAGAGTGACTTTAAAACAACAACGATTAATTACTATTGCTATAAAACAAGCTCGTATTTTATCTTTGTTACCTTTTCTTAATAATCAGAAACAATTTGAAAGAAGTGAGTCGACCCCTAGAACTACTAGCCTTAGAACCAGAAAAAAATAGACTTATTCTTCAATTGAATAACAATTCCAATGTGAAGGAATTAAAAAAGAGATTAATCTTTTGTTCGAAAAATACAATCAAGAATCAAAATTTGATTGTTACGTCTGTGTCTGTCATAAAAAAAAAAAGAAAAGAATCGTCGAAAAAAAAAAGAAAAACTCTTTTTTTTAGCGACTATATACCCTCGTTTTTTTTATAATACTAATTTCTACTCTACCTTCCCGAGCTCATTTTCCTTAGAACTCTATTTCCAATATTTTAGTGGGTTTCCTCAAACCCCCTTATTTTTTGATCTCATTCGAAATCGTATAAAGACAACTCCTATTTAATAGAGCTATTTGTGCAAGTATTTTCCGATTAAGAAGTAATTGCTTCTTGTACAGATTGTGTATGAATCGGTTATAACTATAGAATACCCCCGTTTCGTGAATTACGGCATTTATTCGAGTGATCCATAAACGACGAAAATCTCTTTTTCTTTTACCCCTATCCCGATGAGCCGAAACTAAAGCTCTTATTCTCTGTTGAGTCATAGTTCGTGTAAGTCGTGAATGAGCCCCTCGAAAGCTTGATGCAAATAAACGAAGTTTTGTTCTGCGCCTCCGAGCTATATATCCGCGTTTAATTCTAGTCATTGAATAAATCAAACTTTGATGAATAACTAATTCTTTTTTTAGTTATTCTTTTCCCCTTTACTAGTCTATTAATAACCACACGAATTATTCCAATGTATAAAAAAAATTCCAATGGCTTTTGCTACTCTAACCTTCCCCACCACTATTTTTTGCTAGGTATTTTCCTTTGCTTTGAAAGGAGAAATTGTCTTGATACTTAATAAAAAAAAAATAGAATAACTACAAAAAGTAGTAAATATAAATGGATAAATAGTGGGTTCCATCGTTTCTATGGTTACTTCTAAAACGGTGAGGTCCTCTCTATACACCGGAGCTCCTTCTTTTAATTAATCAATACTATATGGTAACTTGTACAATTCACATTCTTTGGCTCTACCCCATGAATATTCCAGTAATAGGTCTTTCACAATGAGATCCACTTTATACAGTAACGGTATTTCATTTTAAAATTTGATTTGGTCGTTTACCCTGTTAGTCCGTTCTTTTCTTTCAAGAGTGGAATCTTTTTAATAAAAAATGTAATTTCCCCCGCTTAATGGATAACCATTTGTTATCATTGGGGGTTTTCTAAAAAATGGAGTTGATTGGATTTGCACCAATGTAAACCATAAGTTTCAGACACAATAGAAGATATGAGCGATCTATCTTTTTTAAATAATGAATCGAGTTCCTACATTATATTTTATTCAAAGGTACTGATCCTTGATATTTAAAAAAGAATTTCCTTTTTGTGTCTCAGTCTATGATCTAAACGAGTCGCACATACACCCGAGTACATGTTCCTCGTCGCTGAGGGCATCCCCGAAGCGCTGGGGATTTCGTGACATTTCGGATTGGCTGTCTTGTATTTCTAATAAGTTGTTTAATGGTTGGCATACGGAATCATATAAATAATGAATGGGCTGGTTTAGATTGGTTCTAACCGGCTAATTCTGAATTACTTAATCTTCAAGATTCTCTTCAATATAAAAAAAATATATATTGAAGAGAATATGAAACTACACCTTTAATCTAAAAAGATATAAAATTATAAATTGTATATTTGCATGAAATCGCTCCTATTTTTTATTGAACCGCTACAAGATCAACAATTCCATGAGCTTGGGCTTCTGTTGCTGACATAAAAACATCCCTTTCCATGTCTTCGGATACAACCCATATAGGTTTGCCCGTTCTTTGTACATAAACCCTTGTGATGGTTTCGCGAAGTTTTAGTAGTTCTTCCGCTTCCAAGATAAATTCTCCCGTTTGTGCCTCATAAAACGAACTAGCGGGTTGATGGATCATTACCCTGATGATATAATAGAAAAGGTTCTTCTATTTCGCAGAACGAGACGAGATAACAAAAAAAGCAGAGAAAATTGAAAAACCGTACAGGCTTTTTTTGTGCATTGCATACGGCTCCACAATGGAATTTACGTTTTTTTTGACCCTTTCTTTTCGGCGAACGAAAACAAAATATAGGTTGTATTATACGCAGATCCATAAATGATCCAATTACCATCCTTCTTTTTTGTAGGAGTTAAAAAAATACTATGATAGTTCCGTTGCTTTATATATCATTTTTTGATTCGTCTATGATTCAGCAATCCCAAAGTGTCTTTTTTTAATATAAATTTTGTAAATAAGCTTCCGGTGTGAAAACAAAGTTTGTGACGCTGAGATGTGCCCGAATAGGTAAGATATCATTTGAAATACCCCTTCCTTATCTCATACTACTCTTTCAATATATAATCTAAAAATTTTTTTAATCTCAAAAATTTCATATCGAATTCGAAGTGCCATGCTATTATTACTTAACTAATTCATATTTCCGGTGGCGAAGGCATAGTATTTTTTCTCTAAAATTAAAAAACTCATTGGCGCCAAGCGTGAGGGAATGCTATACGTTTGGTAATTGCCCCTCCGACTAGGATAAAGGATGCTATTGAAGCGGCCAATCCCATGCATATTGTCTGTACATCGGGTCGCACAAATTGCATAGTATCATAAATAGCCATTCCAGATATTACCCATCCGCCGGGAGAGTTTATAAACAAATAAAGATCTTTGGTATCCTTTTCTATACTGAGATATATCATAAGACTAATAAGTTGATTCGAGATTTCGGTATCAACCTCTTGGCCTAAAAAAAATAATCTTTCTCGATAAAGTCGGTTGATTAGGATAAAATTTTATTCCTTAGGAGCCGTACAGGCACCTTTTGATGCATACGGTTCAATAAAAATTGTGAAAAAATCAATGTGTCGATTCCAACCCCCTTTTTTCATAGAAGGCTTTTCTTTGTAACTTTTAAGGTAAGGGCTTGCTCCCTTTTTAAAAGTAAAAGAAAAAATACGTTTTTGCCCCTTTTATTAGATATTATAATCCTATAATAAAATAATAAAACGATTGATTAAGCCTATCAGACTAACTTGATTCATTGATATTTTTTTTCATCGAGATTCAGTTGAAATGGCGATGGTTTTTTCTTGTTCCTGAACGGGCTTCTTCCTTTTTTATTCCATTTTTTAGGTTTATGCTCTACCCCGAGTAAAAGGAAAAATTTGCCCGATTTTTATTTGCACATATAGGACAAATGAACCAAATACCGCGTCTTTTTTTTTACTACTCCTTCTTTTTTTTTTTTCAATTCATTTCTTTCACATGTCTTCTGTCAAAAAGTCACCAAATTTTGAATTATATTATTTGATTTGATCAACAGTTTTAGATCAACCTGTTTAAATTTTTTGTATTTTTTAATATAAATTTTTATCATAATTTTGCATATCATAACAAGTAGTAATTATAAAAATATTATATATTAATTATCAATTGGGTTTTTGCTAAACGGAGCCTGGATACTTCATTTTATTAGTCCGATAACGTAAACCATAAAAAATTTTGATAATCTAATATCAATCTAAATATTCCCTGCATTTAATTCCACTTTCTTTTTTGCGCTTCGCGTTACAAATTTTTGATAATTAAATCAATCTTTTTGGGCGAAACAGAGGATATCTCGATCGAGGGAGAAAATGGGAAAATCCCATATAGCCCAATATATCTGACAAGTCGCACTATATGTCAACCCAAGATGTATCTCCTTCTCCAGGACTTCGAAAAGGTACTTTTGGAACGCCAATAGGCATGAAATGAAAAAAAGAGAATGAAGTTCTCTATTTCACTTTGATGTGGAAACGTAAGACTGGGGTTTCATTTTTTAATAATATTATCCTTTTTTTCCTACTTTATTAATCATATTTAAATGAATCATATTTAATACATAAGTTGAATAAGCTAAAATATAAAATAAAAGTAAAGTAAGAGAGAATGAATAAAAATAAAGTCAATTTTTTACGAATGGGCTTCTGAATGATGAACAACAATAGCTATCTTGGTTCATATAAAATAGGATTCACTCCCATTGCGTATTGGTACTTATCGGATATAGAATAGATCCGCTTCCCTTTTTCCTATGAATCGAATTGTTCCATTATTACTAACAGAATAGAACAAATATTAATCCTTTCTCCGAAATAATTACCTAAAAAGGGGGGTCCGTAGCATAGTTTTTGCCAATGCAATAAAGTTACATAGTGTCTATTTTTCGTTGATAAAGGGGTATTTCCATGGGTTTG